AATAGCAGTATCTATTCGAAACGAATTCTCTAGCATTTGACTCCTTATCACCGAAGAGTTTAGTCGTACACTTGAAAGATAGCCCAGAAAATAGAAGGGATGATTATATAATTGCTTTATATGGATCCTGGCCGGTTGAGACCACAAGTCAAAATGACATTGCCAAAAGTTGACAAGGTGAGATTTCCATTTCTTTATCAGAAGATGAGCCCCCCTTGAAGCCAGAATCGATTTTCCTTGATATCTGACATAATGCATAAAAGGGTCTTTGAACAACCATAGGGTTTTCTGAAAATCGTTACAAAGCACTACTACAAGATATTCTATTTTTGCATAGAAATGTGTTCGCTCAAGAAAGGATCCAAAAGATTTTGATCGTAAATGAAAGGGTTGTTTACGGAGAAAAATGAATATGAATTCACATTCATATACATGAGAATTAGAGAGGAACAAGAAGAATCTTTGATTCTCTTTTGAAAAAAGGGAAATGGATTTTTTTGAAGTAATGAGACTATTTGAATTCCAATACTCGTAGAGAGAGAGTCGCAATAAATGCAACGAAGGAGTATCTTGTATCCAAGAGTGAAGGGTTTGAACCAAGATTTCCAGATGGATGGGGTGGGGTATTAGTATATCTGACACATGATTTAAATGTGATAACTTGTCCTCGAAAAAGGGAAATATTGAATGAATAGATCGTAAATTATGAGATTTTGCTATTTCTTTTTCTTTTAGGGAAGATACCAATCGCAGCGAGAATGGAATTTCCACAACGACTGCAAAAACCTCCGATATCATTTGAGAATCAAAATGATTGTTGTGCCCAACGAATCGATTTTGATTAGAATCATTAACCGAAATAATCAAACGATTCTGTTGATGCATTCGAGTAATTAAACGTTTCACAATTAGTGAACTGGATTTATTGTCATGATCTAAATTTTCCACCGGTTCATAAAGAATCGATCCATTTAAAGCATGACCATGAGCAAGCGCGTAGATATATTCCTGAAATAGAAACGGATATAGGAAGTATTGTTGCCGAAATCCATCCATTTCTAAATATCCTTGTAGTTCCTCCATTTCCATTTGAAATTACACTTGAACCAAATGGGGGATTTCTTGAGTTATCAAATAATACATAGTACGATACGGTCAGAACAAGGTATATAGTAAGAAAAGAATAGATACCCCGGAGCCAGAAAGGACAATCAACGGATCCTATTTCCATCCAATTTATTTATGTTCGTTATAGTTACAAGAGATGGTTAGAAATCCTTTATTTTTACAACCCGATCACTCTTTTGACTTTGGAATAATGAATTTTGATCAGTATACCGTTTCTTCTACACATTCGTCTCCACTACATAATAGAGAACATAATAGAGAATAGTTAGGATTCATAAAAAAAAAGGAATTGATGATCCACTCACAAGAGAACCCTTTCCCACATCAGGCACTAATATATTTTTAACGTCTAATTAGATCGGGTAATCATTCGAATTAAGAACAAACAGAAGCTCGTTGCTTTTGGTTTCCCTATAATTGGAGCTATAGGGCTCTATCCATTTATTCACTCGACCCAACTTGAATTGATTTGACCCCTTTCCAAGAAAAGAATCAAAACAAGATTTTGTATCGATCCGTTAAGGATGAAGTATTCTAAGAGTTCTCCATTGATACGACATGCTGTTTTTTCCTTTCATTCCCTTTCAGGATCAGTCGTGGTCTTACAAACTCTACCAATGGTATGGACGAATCCGTTGCTTCATCAAAATGTGTAAAAGACCATAGCCGCACTTAAAAGCCGAGTACTCTACCGTTGAGTTAGCAACCCATATAAATAGGGTGTGTAGATACGATCGGAATAAAAAATAAATAAAGAGATTCGATTGCCCGACCTCGTCAAAACATTGAACTAGCAACAGATCAAAAAGAAAGATTTGATGATCAATTGTGAACATAAAAATGAACAGAGATCAGATGAAAATACAACAGATTCTGGGATAAATTATAGAGAAAATCTAAATAAATGTAAAAATTTATAGACTACCCATACTCTATTTTTTTTTTTTCATTATATTAACTAAGATACTTCTTGTGTCACAACGAAATTGACGAACCCATCGTTTGAGTGAAATAAAGAAACAAACTTATGAAATGTGGATAAATAGATCTATTTATCCACGATCGAATTATATTTGTTCGATACACCATTGTCAATATGAATTGAATGTTGAGAAAACCAATTCAATAAATAAAACAAGGACTTGTGTTGGAGTGACACTACAACATAGATAAGGGATGAAGTATGAGTGGGGAAATAAATAAGGAATTCCGGTAGGAAAAAAATGTCGGGTTTATTCAATATTTATTCAATAGAGGTACAATAAGCAAGATTGACCTTTTGTTTGTTGGTGGAGTCCCAACGAAAACCATCTGATTGATGGTAATCCCATAATTTCCCAGTTATTTCATCTATTCACTCAATCTTTTTTCTATCTGTCTCATATCAAGAGAAGATATTTTTTTTTATAGTTCTATGATACGGGGTCATGTGAGAGCAACAATGAATAGAGAATAGAGAAAAAAAATAAGGAATGGTGGAGAAACAATTAGACAAAGCTAGATACTGGGCACCCCCCCCCCTTTTTTTTATTTCATTAATTTCATTTGATTAATTCGAAATTCCTTAAATACCTCCGCCTTCTTTGAAATATCATGAACAGTTCCTGTAGGTTGAGCGCCTTTTTCAAGGAAATATAGAATAGCGGAAACATTTGAATAAGTTTGGTTCTTTATCGGATCGTAAAAACCCACTTTACGAAGATCTCTTCCCTCTCTTCGGGATCGAACATCAATTGCAACGATTCGATAGATGACTCATTGGGATAGACATAAATGAACAACCCCCCCTAGAAACGTATAAGAGGTTTTCTCCTCGTACGGCTCGAAAAGAATGATTCGAATTTATGTATTGTAGTGGCAAATAGATCCACAAAATCATCAATTAGACTATGATTTGAGTCATTTTTTTTTGTTCTTCCTTCCTGAAAAAAAAAAAAAAGAAATCTCATTCGTACTCATAACTCAAGTTGGGTAATTCTCAAAGAGCTCGAAGGGAAATCCTTAAACATTTATTGAGCCGTCTCTAACCTCTTTTGTTTGTCTCGCCTAGAATCGATTTTATTTCTTCCCCATTCTGATCTAGTTGTTGAGACAATTGAAAACGGTGTTTCCTTGTTCCGGTATCCTTTATTTTATCTTTGCTTTGAATCCTTGGGTTTAGACATTACTTCGGTGATCCTTAATTGTTTCAAAAGGGTAGCAACATACCTTTTGTTATTTCGTTCTATGGAAACGATTGATTCCCCTGTGATACACTTTTGATCGGAATTGGTAAAACTATTTCGACAAATTCATTTTCTTTTTTTTTTTTACTTGTTCGAACTTGATCCTTTCAATTTCTATACCGAAGATATACTTACGAAGTTGTTCCAACTTATTGATTGGCATTAACCCTAGATCCTTCTCTCTGCTAAATGAACCAATTCTTTATGCTCGAGCTCCATCATGTGCTATATTATAATTATATTATTTTATTACAACCCCAAAATTGGGGTCCTAGTGGAATAGAACAAACTATGTCGAGCCGAGAGCATCTTCTTTGATATATAAAATGGTGGGTACAAGAATCCACAGCCGATAATGTCCTTCAAGTCGCACGTTGCTTTCTACCACATCGTTTCAAACGAAGTTTTACCATAACATTCCTCTAATTTTGGACCGGTATGGAATTGATTCAATATGGAATCATGAATAGTCATTGGCTCAATCGGTATATAGTATATGAAGTCCTCCATACTTTCATTTTCATAGATGGATCTGGAGAAGTCTCAGCAAGAATATAATTTAACCCCATAAATGAAACACATTTTTAAAAAACACGAAGAAATGCGTTGCTTAACACTTCTTTACATCTTCAACAGATTGTTAGGGATGATGAATCATGAAAGATCCAATTCTTTCTCAAACAACTAAAACTAAAGAAGGGTCTTTAATTAGATTACCGATACCGGAACAGAATGAGTCATTAACCAAATAAGCTATTCCAATGACCGGGAAAGATCGCAAGTGACTCGATAGGATAGATTCACCAATGTCACACTTCTTCGAGTAGAAAGAATTTATAAGGAATCATAAAAAACAATTTCAAGAATTTCCTACTTCGACATCATTACTGGAAATAAGTTTTCCAGTAAAGACTGAATTGAATCTCTAAATCCATCAACAAGTCGGTACAACGAGGATCTAAAAATGTTTAGCAGATATCTGATTAATTAAATCAGACGCGAATTTGATCATCATAAAAGACCTCTATGTTTCCTTTCCGATTGAATCATCAATAATTTAAACCAGATAAATGGGTCATGAAACAAATCCAATTGTTTTGTTTTCTTGGGGATGGATAGAAGGGGCTCATGAAAGAAAAAATGAAGGTCGGTATTCTTTCAGGTATTCTTTCATCTGATTTTATCGTATTCATCAGATACACCAAACAAGTGTTACCGGGGGTAATCGTGGGTATTTAAGGGATCGCAGATCTTTTTCGCCAAAACTGAAACACCGGTGTCACTGATCACTGAAATAGAACAATAACAATACATATAGGCATGGTTCATTTTCTACAGATTTTTCCTTACTTCAGATTCAGGAATCTTTCCATAAAGTAAAGTGAATGTATGAATCTCCCCCCTCCCCCAACTGATCGCTACATTGATTTCCAATTATTCATTGGAGCCAAATCAAATACAAAATAAAAGAAATTAGGTCCAAAGAAAATAATCTGTTCCGTATTGAATTTTCTTGTTTGTTAATAAGATCCGGATGACAAGGGTCTTGAAATTGATACCTTCCTTTCCTTTGCGGATTAACTCATATCGACACGAATTCCATGGGGATCATGAATCATATCCAAAGCCAATTTAAAAGGATCTTCTTATGGGATGCTATCCTGTCTTGTATAAGTACAAAGCAAAATGGGTTCATATCAATTCGTTGTTACTATTTTGTTTGATTTTGTCCCACCCCAGTCTCAGGAGCTTTAATTCCATCGCTGGAATTAATACCAAGAACCCCCCCGTTTTTTAGGATTCAGGATCCACATAGAATTAGTCATTTTGTCTACCCTATCTTTATTTATATTTACTTTAGGGAAGGTCGAGACTTCTCTTTTATTTCGCATTTCGACTCAGAATGCATCATGTGAGAATCCAAATATCATAGATATGGGACATAAAGTTTATCCAAATGACTAACTAACCTTCAATATGAATATGGGCGAGGGGGCGAACATACGCTGAATGGCCCACCCAGTTTTTTTTTTGAATTTCACTTTGATCTTTGTTCCCATCCTACCTATATCAAAAAAGATATTTATTTCCATCCACATGTCATTGATACTCGATCCGTTTGTTTGTGAGAAACAAAATCGAAAGGGAAGATATGATTCTATAGAAGAATCATTAGAAATCACAAAGAAAGATTGGATCACATTGTATCCAACATTACACCCTTAAACAGAAGATTCTTAAAAAGAACAATCTTTGTTATGATAGAATTGGTCTGGGACGGAAGGATTCGAACCTCCGAGTAACGGGACCAAAACCCGTTGCCTTACCACTTGGCCACGCCCCATTTTTATTTCTATTCGACACCGATAAACACTAATATCGGTATTGGTTGTTCGTCAATTCCAGCCCCAATATCTATTGAATTGGTTGTTGCTATGATTTTACACATGTAGATGTAGAATCAAAATGAATTTATTGATCATTACATATAATTCAATTAAGATATTGTATGTAAGGTATGATTCCTTCTATTCTCATTTGAGAATTGAAGGATTTTTGATTGAGGGAGTTCAAAGAAAAAGAAATATTTTGCGGCCTACTTTCCCTTCTTTCTTCATTTTCCCCTTATATCAATAACCCAATAATAATGAAATTTTCTCCAAGAACAAAATGTTTGTTATGCTTAATATCTTTAGTTTGATCTGTCTTAATTCTGCCCTTCATTCGAGTAGCTTTTTCTTCGCCAAATTGCCCGAAGCTTATGCTTTTTTCAATCCAATCGTAGATGTTATGCCAGTCATACCTGTGCTCTTTTTTCTCTTAGCCCTTGTTTGGCAAGCTGCTGTAAGTTTTCGATGAGATCTTTAATACTGTCTTAGAAACATTCATGATTTATTCGATAAAATCAAAATTCTATTCTTAAGAATTGATAAGATCAGATAATGAACCCTCGACTCAAACATGGAAATTCTTTTGGATAACCGAGATGAATCGGAATCACCTCATTTCTTCATTCCTTCTGGGGGTCGAAGACCCTATGTATGGTCCCTACAATACCTAATTGTAGGTATGAGAGATCATTTTGTTAACGAAAGAATCAGAATCTTATTACAAATTCATTCCTGCAAATTCCTTATGTTTTCTAGAAACCGCTTCTTTTCTTGGTGTCAAAACGGAATATGTGGTACAAAAATGGAGAATCTATTCCCCTATTTCCCCCAAAATGATCTTGGAGATTGTGTAATGCTTACTCTCAAACTCTTCGTTTACACAGTAGTGATATTCTTTGTTTCTCTCTTCATCTTCGGATTCCTATCTAATGATCCAGGACGTAATCCTGGACGTGATGAATAAAAAAATCAGGGGTTTTTCCTTGCTCGATTTCTGAATTTTCTTAGGATTTTCTTTCTCCATTCCATACATTTAACTATGAGAAAGGGGGTTAGAGATTTTTTCGAATTCGAAAGGGAAATATCAAGTGATCAGAAGAAACGGAGAGAGGGGGATTCGAACCCTCGGTACAAATAATTCGTACAACGGATTAGCAATCCGCCGCTTTAGTCCACTCAGCCATCTCTCCTAATTTTAAAAGGATAATTCATATGTGACGCGTGAAATAAAGGTTGATAAAAGTTTTTCCTTATCTTTCTTTATTCTATAAATATAGACGAATTTGATCAATCATCAATTCCCTTTAGATAATGATTCGAAACAGATATCTCCAATAGAAAGAGTCCCTCTTTGATTTCGTCCGAAAAGTTCTTTCTTTTATTCCCCCGGCCTGGCCAGTACCTAGCCAGGCCATTCCTTGTTCCAATGAATCATAGATCAAATGATTTATTTGATTTGAAAACGAAAATGCTTGTTATTGAAGCAGCAACAAGGCTATTTCCATTCCTATGATAGGAGTGTCATTTCTTATTATGTTTTTCCTTTTCTCGATTTACTTAAATGGAATAAAAAAAACATATTTTTTTTCTATTATAATAGAACTCATATATTTCTTCAAAGAACATGTTTGAACCTGAACCCTTGAGTCCACAACCAAAACAATAGGATTTTTCACTCGATCCAATCGACCCGAATTCATAAGATTTGGCAGTTGAATGAATAGGAAAAGGAGTAGCTTCGAAAAAAAAAAATGGAG